CCTAAAATGGCCTTAAAATGGTTGTCTCATGTTACTAAAATGGCCTTAAAATACTTAAAAAAGTCGGTCTGATTTTGGCCAAAATAAAATCCGGCGGACCAAAAATAACTTGACTTTATCATTAATGTATTAATGAAAGAGGATTATTCTTGTTTTTCGGTTTGATCCTATATCATCTCCTAAAGGGGCCGCCCTCGTGAGCCTATCAGATTGTTTCTGTTTCCCTATTTTTTTGTGTTTTCCTTAGCCCCTATGGGGACTATTTTTTGGTCCAGTTTTATTCATTTTTACTTGTCATTTTTACTTGTTTTACTTGTTTTTTTTTGCTCACTACGGTAATATAAAAAATATAAAATTACTCATAATCTGACTCATGATCACCCCCGGCCCCTGTGGTCCAGAGGTTACGACTTCTCTCTTTCACTGAGACAACGAGGGTTCAATTCCCTCTGGGGGTGAATCATGAGCATAGGAATGATATTTTCAATAAATTGAAATGTAGAACGGGGGTGATTCATTTTAGACCAATAGGAGGAATACATTTCAAATGAATTTGTCAAATCCGCCTTGGGACGAAAGGAAGTTCAGAACGTCTAAAATGAATCAGGTGCTGGGTCGATGCCCGAGTGGTTAATGGGGACGGACTGTAAATTCGTTGACAATATGTCTACGCTGGTTCAAATCCAGCTCGGCCCAGCAATTCGCCAATCTACCATCTGATGGTAGAACCCTCTTGTTCTTAAGAAATACCTGATACGAGAGAATAAAAAAGAATCCAAATTTTCTGCTAGATCCCTTCTGATTTCCCTGGGATTGTAGTTCAATAGGCAAGAGCACCGCCCTGTCAAGGCGGACGTTGCGGGTTCGAGCCCCGTCAGTCCCGACGGATCCAATAAGTACATCAATTCGCCTCTCCATTTTCTGTGAAAGAAGGGACAGAGAGCATAATTTAATTCCGAAGGGCTTTCCCCCCTTTTTTTCAGGATTCTGTGGAAGAAAGAACAAACCCTAAACTAAAATTAAAATAACTAAAATAGTGAAGTTTATAGAATATTCCATCTTTGCTCCCGCGACTCATCTTTATCATACTTCTTTGTCTTCCAAAGAAAATTGGATCATTAAAAAAACGGCGTTTAGAACCTAATTCCTCTCTTTTTCCACTTTGCTTGTATTGTTTGTTGGGGTTTTGTAGTTAATGGAAACGGACGAGTGGTTAGATGATACTTCATTTGATGGTTCTACAAGGAAGACCTAAGGTAGGTTATAGAAAAGAAAGAACAGAAAAGAAGGATAAATAAAGGAATTTTGGATTGGGCCGGGAATACAATCTTGGATTCGGTATGGATAAAGGATCTTCGTATGTTATACTATTCAATTCTCGACGACGAATTAATTTAATAGCTCAGATATTGTTATTCATGATATTGATCCGATTCAAGATCATCGATAGGTAATGCATTCATTGAATTGACAGGTGAAAGATTTATCATCTCTATGGGATTAAATCCCGAGTTATTGTGAAATAAAAAAAACGATGAGATTATGGAAGTAAATATTCTTGCATTTATTGCTACTGCACTGTTCATTTTAGTTCCTACTGCTTTTCTACTTATCATTTACGTAAAAACAGTCAGTCAAAATGATTAATTACTTTAAATGAAACTTCAGTTCTTATCAATAATTGAAGAAATCAAATGAAAAGGATTCTATTTTTGCGTCTTAAATGAAATCAACGGGCTATAATCGGCGGTATTCTATGAGATCCGAGAGTATGGTAAGAAAGAAATTTCTTTCTTACCATACTCTCTATTAGTGTTATTGTAGTGTATAAAGTTGTACTTGACTTTCTAATAAAGTTGGTATACTATATTAGCTTCTATCTTCAATATATGTAGTTATTAATCCATATATGGAATTGACGTAGGACCCAATTCTATTTCTTTGATACATCTATTTATTCCGATCAATCTGAAATAATCGTTTTACTGTTATAGAATACATTTCTCCACTAGAATCCAATGGAATTTATAAATTAAGATATTTTTATTTGAAAATTATTTCAATTCAAATAAAAAAATGTGTTGCAGAGCGATCTATAAAACAATTGATACCGTTTAATTCCTCAACTAAATTAGGAGTGCTTCTAAAGTCCACTTCTTCCCCATACTACGAGTGAAAGGGAAAATGTAAACACTACCATTAAAGCAGCCCAAGCGAGACTTACTATATCCATGTGAATTATGTCCCTTATCTCTATGATAGAATTATTCCATTATTGCTCACTAATAATAGTAGAATCAATGGTCCAGAGTCAAAAAGGGATTCTGGCCGAACACTATTGATGAACCAATCAAATAAATCCATTTCTAAAAAATTATTATATGATTTCTAATCGGGAAATACTAAACACAAGTAAAATATACAATGACACCACAAAGGAATGTTACTAATGGAACATATAGTAATAAAATAAGAGGGCCCATTCCTTTTTTCCCCTCATAAGTAAAAATAGAGAAATTGCTATCTATTACATATTTTTATTTCCTATTTGATCTAATCCGTACCCTTTCCCGACTGTCTCTCTGAAGCAGTTGGGAGATAGTATATTATACTCTTGAGGAGGGGAAAAAATTATTTTTTTTGCGCTTTTTCTATACTTTTTCTATAAAAAAGTAAATTATCCATCCAATCTCAATCTAATAGTGATTGAATGCCTGAACACTCAGAGATTCTCGCGAGTCTATATATGTAGATTACAGTATAGAAAGGATTTTCCACAACTAGTAGTTGAATTATACGCCGGCTATCCAATGGAATTCAAGACCCAATCAGTAGACATTACATTAGCAGTAGAAGGGAATCGGGAAGTCTTGCTTCGACCATTATAAGCTTTCAATTTTATATTCAAAGATTTCCAATCTTTTACAAAATACCCAGAACAGATGTTTAGAATCAACCAAGTATCAACAGTCCCCTTATTCTGTTCTGCTGTGAAAAATTTGGGTGAGTTATATCAGCAGAACAGAATAAGAGATTTCGATTCGTTTGTTGATGAGGCGGCACCCGGATTTGAACTGGGGAAAAAGGATTTGCAGTCCCCCGCCTTACCACTCGGCCATGCCGCCAAAACGATACACAATAGGAGAAAATTTGCCCTTTTTGGGTTGGATTACTAAACTTTAGTTTATTGTACTTGCATCTTGCATCCTTTTTTTAATCCTTTTTCTAAATTTAGAAAAATTCGAAAAGAAACCCTTTTTCCCCTTTTAATTGTATTTGATCGACCCCTTCGATTGATTGTATAGTATCTCAAAACACACAATGCCGAAAAACTTCCCCTCACTTTTCTATTGAAAAATAAAATGTATATTTTCATTCAAAAAAGCCAAAATTTATGATAAATGGGAACCATTAACTATTCGTTGACTGAGAATTTCTGAATGATTCTTGGGTTTGAATCTAAAATTTGGTTTGCCTAATGACATAAGAAAATACAAATTGATACATACTTAATCAGTATTGATTCTTTTGAATCAAAAATCCTTCTCAATTTCCATTATCATTATAACAAAAATTATAAGTATATGTAAACCCCAGAACGGAAATTGTTACACAGATACCAAATTGGGTATCTTATTTATAGTATGTTGCCTATAAATAAAGGGAATTTGTTGGAACAAAAAAAGGCCCGGCTGGGTATTGACCGGGCCAGGCCCAAAAGGCACTTCGAACAAAATAAAAGCAAGAAGGTCTTCTTTATTTATCTTTCTATTTTGATCTTTCGAGCATCTAAATGGAATTGCTAATTATATAATAACGATAAAGAATGTCAAAGAAATACTTTCTTTAATCCTTACTTGATGTGTAATGTGTAATTATCTTTTTCAATTGGGAGAGATGGCTGAGTGGACGAAAGCGGCGGATTGCTAATCCGTTGTACGAGTTATTCGTACCGAGGGTTCGAATCCCTCTCTTTCCGTTTCCGTTGATGACTTTCTATTTTTTTCTTTCAAATTTCGCAAACCCCTTTTTATTTTTTTCCTAGTTAAACGTGTGGAATAGAGAAAATCAAATCTTAAGAAAATTGGAAAATCAAGCAAGAAAAACGAAATTTTTATTTTATTCTTCACGTCCAGGATTACGTCCTGGATCATTGGATAGGAATCCAAAGATGAAGAGAGAAACAAAGAATATTACTACTGTGTAAACGAAAAGTTTGAGAGTAAGCATTACACAACCTCCAAGATCGTTTTTTGAAAAAGGAAAACGAGAAAAGATAATAGATCCTCCATTTTTATATCACATATCCTATTTTGACACCAAGAAATGAATTCTAGAAATAGAAAAGAATGTTCAGAAATTCAAATGAAGTTGAAATTTGTAATAAGAGTCTTTGATTACCACAAATCACTTTTATACCCACAATTAGATATTGTAAGGGACCCTAACCTAATAAGGTCTTTCGTCGGAAAAAGGATTAGAATCGGGAAATGGGGCGAGCCGGATTTCTCGCGGATATCCAAGAATTTAAATGTTTGAATCGAAGGTTCATACTATCAGACTTATTTGATCTTATCAATTGTTATAATTTTTCTCGAATAAATCATGAATTTTCTAGGATAGTATTAAAGATCTTATCGAAAACTTACAGCAGCTTGCCAAACAAAGGCTAAAAGAAAAAAGAACAGGGGTATGACTGGCATAACATCTACGATTGGATTCAAAAAAGCATAGGCTTCGGGCAATTTGGCGAAGAAAAGACTACTCGGATAAAGGGCAGAATTAAGACAGATCAAACTAAAGATATTAAGCATAACAGACATTTTGTTCGTCGAGATAATTGCATTTTGATTGAGTTATTGATATAAGGAAAAATTAAGAAAGTAAGGTAGACAAAAAAATCCTTCTTTTTCCGCCCAATCAAAAATCCTCCAATTCTCAAAGGAGAATAGAAGAAATGATACTTTCATACAATATCTTAATTGAATTATATGTAATGATCAATAAATTCAGTTGAATTCTAGATATACACATGTCAAAATCCTAGCACGAATCTATAATATATTCTATAAAGAATAAAGATTTTCTATAGATAGTTGGACTGGAATTGACGAACACTTAATACCAATATTATTCTTTATTAGTATTAGTGTCCAATAAAAATATAAATGGGGCGTAGCCAAGTGGAAAGGCAACGGGTTTTGGTCCCGCTATTCGGAGGTTCGAATCCTTCCGCCCCAGAGCATATCCATTGTATCCGAATACAGCTTTTTTGTTCAACAAGGTTCTGTTTCAAGGTCTAATATTGGATAGAATATGATTCTTCTTTCTTTTCTGATTTTGAATGATTCTTTTCGGAATCATATCTCAGTTTTTCACAAACTGAACTAAATCGAGTTCAAACGACATGCAAATGTAACTGAATCCTTTTGTGATCCAGATAGGGACATAGATCACAGTTGCAGAAAGATTACTTAACCTCAGGTTAAACAAAATATGAAAATACATATAAAACGAGGAAGTGCTTAGCCTATAGGTATGTATTGTTATCCTATTTCAGTGACAATAGTCTTTCTATTTTTGTGAAAAATAATTTGCATCCCTAAAATATTAAAATTTAAATATTTAACAATGATATTTATTTTGATTGTTCGATCTATTTAGCTTATTTGCTTTAAATCATTGACAATTCGATTCGAAAAGAAACAGAGATTTATCTTTCTTATGATAATCAAATATAGTCTTTACTGTAAAACTTGACTCAAATAATGATGTAGAAGTAGGAAACTTTTTCAATTATCAAGATTTGTAACGATTCCTTATGGGTTGAATCTTTGGGAAGTTGGAAATGGGTCAGTCTATCTTATTGAGTCACTTGAAGAGGCATAGTCAAATAGAATTTATTTATTCGTGTTATTTCTGTTAGTTATGTTATTTCTATATTTATATTTCTTTTCCGGATATTTCTGTTAGATATTTTTTTTTAGATATAGATTTATAGAAAAATGTTCCATTCATACAAAAAAAGCCGGGGTCTTGCTAAGATTTCTTCAGAAAAATATTTATTATCTATGTAGATAAGAAAAAATATAAATTACTATGTCTCTGTACCGACTGAACCAATGACTATTCATGATTCCATAATTGAATCAATTCCATACTGGTTCCAAATTAGAGGAATGTTATGGTAAAACTTCGTTTAAAACGATGTGGTAGAAAGCAACGTGCGACTTGAAGGACACGATCCGGTGTGGATTCTTATTCTTACATCCACCATTTTATATAGGAATGAAGGTGCTCTTGGCTCGACGTCGTTTGTTCTATTCTACTAGAACCCTTCTTTTTTTATTGGGTTGTAATGTAAATAGTTCATGATGGAGCTCGAGTAGAAAGTATTGATTAATTTCTCAGGGGCAACGATCTAGGGTTAATGCCAATCAATAAATTGGAACAACTTCGTAAGTATATCTTCGATATAGAAATCGAAAGGATCCGATTCGAGCAAATTTTCAATTCAAAAAAATTTGTTGGAACGGCTAAAACTTTTTCGATCCACAGTGTATCGCGCGCGAATCAACCGTCGGTATGATTCTTTGATAGAAAGAAATCACAAAAGGGGTTTGTTGCTACCATTTTGAAAGGATTAAGAAGCACCGAAGTAATGTCTAAACCCAATGATTTAAAACAAAGATAAAGGATCCCAGAACAAGGAAACACCACTTCAATTGTCTCACGGATCCGAATAAAGAATCCAAATAGATTTTAAACGAGACAAAAGGGGGGTTAAAGACCACTCAATAAAAAAAGATCTTAAAGAAAAATATTTAAGATATTTGAGAATTATTCAACTTGAGTTATGAGTACAAATGATTTTTTATTTTTCAGGAAGTAAGCTAAATAAAGATGAGTTAAATTATAGGCTAATTTATTTTACGGATTCCTTTTCTATTTATTAGAATTTTATCCATAGACAAAACTTCGAATCATTTTTTCTCGAGCCGTACGAGGAGAAAACTTCCTATACGGTTCTAGGGGGGGGGTTCTTTTTCATCTACATCTATCCCGATGAGCCGTCTATCGAATCGTTGCAATTGATGTTCGATCCCGAAGAGAAGGAAGAGATCTTCGGAAAGTGGGTTTTTATGATCCGATCAAGAATCAAACTTATTTAAACGTTCCCGCTATTCTCTATTTCCTTGAAAAAGGCGCTCAGCCTACAGGAACTGTTCAGGATATTTTAAAAAAGGCAGAGGTTTTTAAGGAACTTTGCCCTAATCAAACGAAATTAAATTAAGGAAATAAAAACTAAGGGTAGGATAGTGATTTCTATATAATTTTGGATATCTTTTCTATACTATGTTTTTTTATTTCCTTCTTTTCTTGCTCTATTCGTATCTATTTATCATTGCTTTTATAGAATCCTTTTATAAGGAAAACCCTCTTTGATTGATCCTCACAAAATCGAAAATTCTGTCATTACCTGCAATCGGGAGGTTTTCA